AGTTTGATAGATTCACCCTCGGAAACAAGAAGTTCTGGCCCTGGAGGGATAATATCAATCACTTGACGTCCATCCGATGCATCCACTATGGTTATTTCGTACCCCCCTTTTTCTTTTCGTATGATTTTGTTTACTATACCCGCCGCTGTAGCGTTATAAACATTATTGTTACTCTTGCTCCCGTCGGGATAAATCTGACCCCTTCCCCTGTTTCCGCCTACGTATATGGGATATTTTAAGAAGTGAATGTCTTTCTTAGTAGTGGGGTCCGGGGAAAGAATAGGAAAGGTGATTTCACTATATTTTTGACCAGGAACAGGACCTATCACAAGAATATTTTTTTTAGTGGGGCGATAGCTCTGAAAAGACAGATTTCCCGTCTTTTCTTTAATCTCGGGCGAAATACGATCGGGGGGGGCTAATTCAAAACCCTCAGGTAAAATAAGAACTGCCCCTACATTCAAAGCCCCTTTTTTACCATTAGCAAGAACTTGTTTCAGTTGCAGATCATAAGGAATTCGAACAACTGCTTCAAATACAGTATCAGGTAGTATCGCTTGTGGAACCTTGATATCCACGGGTTTGTTCGCCAAATGGCAATTGGCACATACAATACGGCCAGTCGCTTCTCGTGGATTTTCATAACTCTGCTGTGCAAAAATGGGATACGCTTTTGAAATGGGTGCCCGAGTTATTATATATATGATGAGCGATACGGAAATGAATCGAATAATCTCTTCCTTTATCCAAGAAAAAGTATTTCTAGTTTGCATGGTCCAATCATTGATCCCAAAAATTTCTACAATAAAATTTGCTAAGTCACTAGTATAGTTACTTATCTACGATTCTGCTAGATACTGAAATAATTTGGGTGGAATATTGAAGGACTCCCCGGGTTGGCTAGAAAGAATAAGTATATTTTGGGCTCTTTTACTTATGTACAAAGTAACAAACATTATAATTGGACCGTTCGATCATTTTTCAATCATTCATTGAATGATAAATCACTACAAGTGACGGAGATACGCGATTTAAATAACGAAAAATAAAATATTTAAAAATTGTATCTAAAATAACTGGAAAAGTAGAAACAAGACCGGATATAATGTGATCGTTATGATCAAATCCAAAATCTTTGTAGATAGAGCCAATCATTAGTTCCCAACCATGGGGCGAATGGAATCCTATGCATAAATCGGTTAATAAAAGAATAGAAAAAGCTTTTATTGTGTCGCTTAAATTATATATAAATTCTTGAAGACAAGAGTTAATAAAAATAAGGTCTTCATTACCTAGAATAGAATAAACACTTAGAATAAGGAAAGAAATTATATTTGTTGAGAAATGTAAAATCGTATGTATACGACTCTCATTGTGCATCTTGATCAATTGTATCGTTTCTTTGTAGACTCCAGCATGGAGTTTTTGTAAATGTAAAGGCCCTTCCGGGTATTCCTTTATCATTTCGTCGAAGAGGGATAGTTCCTCTAATTCTATGAATTTTTTTAAAATACCCTTTTCTTCAATATCATTTAAAAAAATTTCGGAGGGCCTAGTATTCCACCACTTATTAATCCAAGATTCCAGACTTTTGTTAAATGTAAATGAGAGAGCGATCCACCAAGGTAAAAATACTATAGATGCAAGATATAGAAGGGAAATAAATGCTTTCTTTTTTGCCATTTGCCCGTCTGTGAATTTTGAAATTAACTCGGCTCATTCGTCGACTCTATAGGATACTAATATTTCGATCAAGTATCAGTTCTATTACATTACAAGTCTCGAGTCTATATCCCGATTTTTGATTTGTGATTCAGTACAGTGTTTGGTCCTTGAATTTCGAAAGAAAAGAGGAAAACAATATATAATAGAAAAATACAGAAATAGAATAATAAAGAGTCCATGAATGACTAAATAAACTCTCTCTCTCTATATATATATATATATATTATTCTTTCAATATATATCAATTGCTCAAATTCGAAGCAATTGTCTCCTTTGGAGGACTGCACGAAAGAGCCATTTTTTATTCAAATTAATCAATATTATTTGCATTTCGAGACGCAAGAACTCCCCGGTTATCAAGATATCAAAAAATTTCTAAACAAAACTTGCGGGTCACCCGCAGTACAGGAATAATTAATAGGAATTCTTTATGCCGAAATGTTTTGATATATATGATATGAATCTATTATTTCAATTTCTTACTTCTTTCGTTAATGAATTGATTTCAGTCGATTTGACTATGCATAAAAAAAAAAGGAATTTATGGACAAAAACTATTTCGTTTTATGGTTGTTTCATGTACGTTTACTTTTCTTGTTCTAATCAGCGTTCGACAGAAACTTCAGTTAAGTTATGCTATAGAAAAAAGAGAAAGAGAATTCTTGAGTTATCTTTTTTCTTTACCTGTTGTTAAGAATAACAAAGCTTTTACTTTTTTTTTTTCAAAAAACTTCAATTGGTACACGCAAAAAATAGGCCAATTCGGCGGCTTTTTGTTCAATTTCTCGTAGAGTCAAATTCTCATCGATACGAGTCAAGGGAATGGACCCCTGGCCCCTGATTTCGATATAAAGTATAGGACGAGAAAACATACCCTCTTTAACTTCCATTCTGATGGATTGAATGTCTTTCATAAGGAATCGCAGAAGGATCCGACGATTTTTTCCAGGAAATCCCCAACGAAAAATACACACTATTCCTTCTTTTATATCGAATCGATCATAACCGCTACCCACATTCCACGCAATTGTGCACCACAAATAGGAACTAATAAAAAGACCCGCAATTCCATAGAAAGACATCACGATTCCTTGTGGAAAAAAAATGATTTGCTGCGAGGGAAATAACGGTAGAAAATACCTACCAAGATAACTATAAGTTCCAACCAATAAAAACCCTAATGAACCTAAAAAAAGGATAAAGGCCCAGCAGAAATTACTCGGTTTTCGAGACCCCGCTATAAATTCTATCCATATCCGGTCTGATCGCCAACTCATACTATACTACATCTAGTTGCATTGTATTGTAATTGGGAGGAACCCCAATAAAATTGACTTTAATTTTTTTGTTTCCGAAGTAACCCTCATCAACTAGCACTATATATGATGTGAAGCTTTAGGAGTAATTCATCAATTGCTTAGAGTTAAACTAAACTAAAAAATAACATCCCTTTTCTATGTATTATTTTTTATGTATTATATATATATGATTTTTTATAGATATCCCCAGACATGTAGATATAGTTACTTTACGCTTCAGAAATCTTACCGATACCAATTTTTTTTCAAAAAGCTATAAGTAATTTACTCATATATGATGTTTATGCATACGAACTTCTGCTCGGGGGAAACTGCCATTCTACTAAATAGATATTTGTGTTATGCTCCAAGTAAGCCTAAGTCTTTAAAAAAAATAGAAAAAAAAACGATTTAACCCCATAATATCTAAAAAATTTTGTTTTTTTGAACATAAAGAAATAAAGAAACCATACCAATTGCCGGAAATACTAAGCCCACTAAAGGCACAAAAATAGCGGGTAAGTTGCTGATTGTTGTCATAGAATGGTTACCTCTTTATACCTCTTTTTTATTATTGTTATATTACCATTTTAATCTGTTATTGTTATAAAGATATCTTATACGTCATATATAATTATACTTAAGTCAGTATTGAATATATACAAGGAGATATACAATATAAGAGTATATTATGTAATATATATATATACTACGATATAATAAGGAATAAATATAATAGGGAGTCAAAATACTAATATATAATCTATTATAGTAAGTATATAATAAATGGAAATCAAAAGTGTAAATAAATGGGCTTATTCATCTTTCTATATGAAATAGATGTATGATAATCAACTTCTTTATTATTTTATTTTTTTTATTATTCTTATTATTTTTCTATATCTATTTATTCTAAATTTTTTCTAGTATATTGGAATGTTTTCATTTTAATTTAATAACGATAAAAAAAATCCCATAATTCTTTTCTACAATTCAATCTTATGTTACTAAATAAAAATACATTCTTCAGACTTTTCCTTTTATTCCTATAAATTAAATAGTAGAATTAATTTAATTATTTAATTCATTTTTAAATATTAAATATATTAAATTAAGGCTTATACGTTTCTACTTGAATTGCATTTTCTTTCAAAGGAAGGAAAGCATGGAGCTGAAATAATTCACTCAGAACTGCTTTTAAAGGATTACGTGGTACGATTGGATCAAATAAGCCCTTATCGAATAAATATTCAGCTACTTGTGAACCCTCAGGTACTGTCTTATTCAATGTTTGTTCAATTACTCTTTTACCAGCAAATGCAATGTAGGCATCGGGTTCGGCAATAATGATATCCCCCAACATACCAAAACTAGCCGTCACCCCACCCGTAGTAGGAGATGTAAGGATTGCTACATAGAATAACTTTTTATTTGATTGATAATCATATAAAGCAGAAGATATTTTAGCCATTTGCATCAAGCTCAAACTTCCTTCTTGCATGCGTGCGCCGCCGGAAGCACACACTAGAATAAGAGGTAAAAATTGATTGGTAGCATACTCGATCAACCGTGTTATTTTCTCACCCACTACAGATCCCATACTACCCCCCATAAACTGAAAATCCATAACCCCAATTGCTACGGGAATACCATTTAGTTTACCTGTACCTGTTTGAACAGCCTCAGTTAATCCTGTATTTCTTTGATAAGAATCAATACGATCTTTATAAGGTTCTTCCTCCGAATGAAATTCAATAGGATCCAGAGAGGCCATGTCTTCATCCATAGGGTCCCAAGTACCCGGATCAAGCAAAAGTTCGATTCTATCCGAACTACTCATTTTCAAATGACATCCACAATGTTCACAAATATTCATTTTTGATTTAAAAAATTTCTTATAATTTAATCCATAACAATTTTCGCATTGAACCCACAAATGCCTGTATTTTTGAGTTACATCTAAATCATTAGAACTTT